CCTGAATATTTTTATTCAATTTCCAATCTAAATATTTTCTATCTGTATTTTTTTCCATATATATAATATTGCTTTTTTCTAGATAATTCTTGATAGGAATATTTTTGAGTATGTTAACAATTTTTTCTTTCTTTCTGGTGGAATTTTCTAATTTCTTATTTATTTCTAATGATGATCTATAAATATAGGACTTCTTTTTAGTTTCAGAATGAATATATTGATATGATAAACGATCATATCTATAGTTTTTTTGAAAATTATCTTCTTGATTTGGTAATAAATAGGCTTTCGAGTTTTTTTTTTTTTTGTAATCAAATAATTGGTCTTTTTCATAGGAATACCATTTCTTTAGATCCTTATTTTGAGACGCCTGGCATTTCTTTTTTCCATTTCGCCCTTCTTGTGGGACTAATCTAGACCATGTAATCTGAGATAAATCGTATTGATAATGACCTCTTAACCAGTTTTTCCAGGGATTCTTTCCATAATTTGGAAGTTGATTATGTGTTACTTCGGAATCAAATATTCCCTGTCTTCCAAAAAAATCCTTTATTTCATTCTTAAGAAAAAAAGACGGTCCGTTATACTGAAGAATAGATCTTAACTTATTGAAGTGAATAACCCCGGTTTGCGATAATTTTAAAAATACATATTTTTGTGACAAGTAAGATAAATCAAAAAAAATATGTGACTTCCCCTTACTATTTCTAAGATTATCAAACGCCTTTTTTATATTGATAGTCGAAATTAAGTACATTTTATTTTTTTTTTTTATCTTTTCTTTATTTGTTTCATTATTGTCAAAGTATTTCTTAATAATTTTGTTTGTTGATTCCATAAAAAGTTGTAGAGCGGTTCTGCGCATATTAATGATACATAGAAATATATCTATGTATATTTTTTCAAAGAAAAATTGAACGATTAATTCAATATATTTTTTTTTTAATATTTTCCAAATTTTTGGCGGTGATTCTCCATTATTCTTTTTATTTTTTTTCTTTGTTTCTATTTGATTTATGATTGTGTTTCTTCTATCAATTCTATGTTTCATTTCTTCTTCTGCCTGTGAATAATTTGTGAAACCCGTAGATGTTTTTTGACTAAGTGATTCATGAATTAGCGGATTGCTTATTATCGAATCCTTTTCTATTTCAGTTTCATTTGATTCGTATATTTCTCGCGGTATAAATAATGGAATTTTCTTTCCTTTTAAAAGTTCTTTTATTATTTGTTTTACAAATAAAAATGCTTTTTCTTGTTTTTTTTTTATTTTTTTTAAAGCTCTTCGAACTCTAAAAGTCAATTTTCTTATTTTGACTTTATAGTCTATATCTTTCAAAATTGGTTCAAAAAAGGAAGGTGTTTTTCGCGGAGGACCAAAAGGATATTCCGTTTCCATTCCAAAAACTGTTAAAAAACAAGAATCAAAATCATCTTGTTGCTTTTGATCTCTATCAGAGAGTCGTAGCTTAGATTTGTGCCAAGGTTTCAAACGAAAAGGATATAGGATTTTGATCTGAAAACCTTCTCTTAACCAATTTTTAGGAAATTCTTTTTTGGAAAATTGAAGACCATTATAGCTACACTTTAGATAAATTTCTCTATTCCAATCTTGGAAATCCTCGTACCATTCCGGAGATTGTCGCAATAAAATACGGCCAATATTCTTAACTATTATCAATAAGGGTAATTTAATATATCTTCTAAAAATTGATTGAGCTAGTAATAGAACACTTCTTGTTTTTTGTGCATATGGAATGTTCTCCCAGAATTCTATTGTGTCTTCCTGGTTGTTTTTTTTTATTTGGAATTGTTGATCTAAAATCTCGAATTCTGACTTTTTGCCCGACCAATCTATAATATTCAAAAAAAGTTTCATTAGGTCAGATATAGGAAAAGGAAAATCTTCCATTTTTTCCAAAAAAAGGGGGGAATGGGGATTTCCTTGAGACGGTCCCCAAATAACCATTTTACGCCTTTGAATACGGCCAGAGCTTTTGATTAAGGCTCGACGAAAATCTGGTTCTTCCAAATAACTTATAAAACCCGAATATCTATTCAATTTTTTATAAAGATTAAAATTCTTGAAATTAGACTTCTTAAAACTTCGTGTGGAACGAGTTAAAAACGCTATATGTTTAGATTTTCTTGTTCGAAGCTGGTGATCCAGCCATTGCATTATGCCTTGTTCTTTCCGTCGTTTTATAAAATATTGTTCCAACTCGTTGATTAATTTGTATGACCATCGAGGGAGTTTTTTACCTATTTCATTTATTCCAATATATTTTTTTTCACGTTTAGGGTTAGTTAGAATTGCGTTCAATGAAAACTTTAACCTATTATTTGAATCGATTTTTACTTTTTTTTTTTCTGATCTTTCGATTTTCTGTTCATTTTCTGGAGAATTAGGATAGGGAAGAAGGATACCATGAATTTGATTTAATTCAGCTGTTTCTGTGCAATTTTCTATCGAAGTTTCATTTATGATTGAAGAAGAAAA